GCTTAGATAGCTTACATTTAGAGCATAGCACTGAAGATGCTAAGGTGACAAATGATGTCTCAAAGCAAGCCAGCGCTCACCACAAGAGCGCTGGCTTTCTAGTAAGCAAAAACTAATAATTATATGGGACGGAATCCATTTCATTTAGTAGAATTTAGTCCATGGCCTTTAACTGGGTCAATAGGGGCATTATTTTTAACATCAGGATTAGCTGGCTGATTTCATGGGTATGGATATATCGCTATAGTTTTAGGTTTGGTTTTAATTGTTATGACGATGATTCAGTGATGGCGAGATGTAATTCGAGAAGCTACTTTTCAAGGGTATCACACTATTCAAGTTTCTAAGGGGCTTCGATGGGGTATAATTCTTTTTATTGTTTCTGAGGTGTGTTTTTTCTTTGCTTTCTTTTGAGCATATTTTCATAGGAGACTGGCGCCTAGTCCGGAATTAGGATCATGTTGGCCTCCCATAGGAATTGTTCCTTTAAATCCATTTGAAGTTCCCTTGCTGAATACAGGAGTTCTTCTAGCTTCTGGGGTTACAGTAACTTGGGCTCACCATAGATTAATAGAAGGAGATAATCCTGGGGGGTTGCAAGGATTAATTGCAACAGTTGCTCTTGGAATTTATTTTACTTTTTTACAAGGGGGAGAATATTATGAAGCTTCATTTACTATTGCTGACGGGGTTTATGGATCGAGTTTTTTTGTAGCAACAGGATTCCATGGTTTACATGTTTTAATTGGTAGAACGTTTTTATTGGTTTGTCTTGCTCGTGTGTGATTACAACATTTTTCTACTGGACATCATTTTGGTTTTGAAGCTGCTGCATGATATTGACATTTTGTAGATGTTGTGTGATTATTTTTATATCTTTCTATTTATTGATGAGGGTGCTAAAGGTATAATTAGCTTTAATGTATTCTTAGGTGACTGAGTTTAATAAGTGTTAGATTTTTAATCTAAAAACAGCAAGTTTTGCTCCTAAGAGCTTTGACTAGATACTTTAAAATAAAAGATCTGATTTGCATTTAGAAAATAAGTATCTATACTTTCTGGTCAATATAAATTTGTAATATAAAAAGCGAGAAATTTGCATATGGTTTCGGCCCATATCTTGAGGGTGTGAGTCCTTCTTTATATTCTATAAATGAAAGCCAAAGGAGAGGCACCTATCTGTTAATTAGGAGATTGTAATAAAGTTTACTCATTTAGATTTTAAATTTTATACATAGTATTACGCCGGATGAACGGAAATCATTGATGTTGATTAATATGTGGCTAAAGCCTCTGATACTAGAATGTTGAGAAGGTTAATTAGTAGATTTATTGCTATTGTGTTATCCTGTGTTGTAATAGGACTTGGGTGAGTACTAGCTAAGCGGGCTATTTCAGATCGAGAAAAGAGCTCGCCTTTTGAATGTGGATTTGATCCTATTAAGTCTGCACGTCTTCCGTTTTCTTTGCGGTTTTTTTTGCTTGCTATTATTTTTCTAATTTTTGATGTGGAGATTGTTCTTTTATTTCCTATTTTAATTAGTATAACAAGGAGATTTTCTTTAGCTGTTATTATTAGATTATTTATTTTTTTAATAATTTTAATTGTGGGACTGTTTCATGAATGAAATGAAGGATCATTGGATTGGGCTCAGTAATTAAAATGAGAAAAAACTTGGAGTGAAACAGGGCTGCTAACTTTGTTTTGGGTAATTCGATTTTATCCTTTTTCTTATGTTTTCTGTTCTCCCTTTTAGTTATATATTCATAATAGTAATAGTTATAGGAACTCTTCTTTCTGTCTCTTCTTTTCATTGATTAAGTATTTGAGCTGGATTAGAAATTAATTTAATTGGATTTCTTCCTTTATTGGTTTACCAAAAAAGAACTTCTGAGAGAGAGTCGGCTGTGAAATATTTTATTATTCAAGCATTAGGCTCTAGAATGCTGATTTTTGGTAGTTTAATTTCTTTTAGTGTGTCTTTTACTTGAGACGTATATAGAAGTAGATTAATACACTCTATTGGCTTATTGATTATTATTGGAGGCTTATCAATGAAGCTTGGATTATTTCCATTTCATTATTGACTACCCAGGGTAATAGCAGGGCTTCCATGAATTACTTGTTTACTTTTAGCTACATGACAGAAATTTGCTCCTCTTTTTTTATTTTTGTGTCTTATTGAAATAGGGGAATCATATATGCTTATATTTTCCTTGTGTCTTATTAGAGCGGGGTCTAGGGTTGTAGGAGGAGTCGGAGGTATAAATCAAACACAAATTCGTGCTTTATTGGCGTATTCTTCCATTGGACATTTAGGCTGAATAACTTTTGCTTTACTTCACAGAGAATGGTCAATAAAATTTTATCTTTTTGTTTATGTCCTCGTTTCTTTGTTTATATTTATTAGATTATGGTCTAGAGACTTGTCTACTATGAAAAATATTAGTAGGTTGAAAAATTTTGGATTTATACATATAAGAATCATATTATTTTTGCTGTCTTTAGGGGGCTTGCCTCCTTTGTTAGGTTTTGTATCTAAATGGTTAGTTATTTTGGTTAGTAGAGGAAACAAACTTTTTTTTGTATTATTTTTTCTTATTTTGGGATCTTTAATAAGTCTATTTTATTATCTTAATTTATTTTTTTCAGTATTTTTAAGAAACTTAAAGGAAGGTAGGATTAGAAGTTTTATATTTGAAACAAAGTATGCTAATATATTAGCCCTAGCTGTGTCTATTAATTTAGTTGGAGGAGTTTTAATTGCTTTTAGAAATCTTTTCTACATACTTTAAATGCGTTGATTATTTTCGACAAATCATAAAGACATTGGTACATTGTATATTTTATTCGGGATATGATCTGGTTTAGTAGGAACTGCTTTAAGTCTTCTTATTCGAGCTGAACTAGGACAACCAGGTGCCCTATTAGGGGATGATCAATTATATAATGTAATTGTTACAGCACATGCTTTTGTTATAATTTTTTTCTTAGTAATGCCTATAATGATTGGTGGATTTGGGAATTGGTTGGTGCCTTTAATGTTAGGGGCCCCTGATATAGCTTTTCCTCGATTAAATAATATAAGTTTCTGGTTGCTTCCCCCAGCTCTTTTACTACTTTTATCTTCTGCTGCCGTTGAAAGGGGAGTGGGGACTGGATGAACCGTTTATCCTCCATTGGCCGGTAATTTAGCTCATGCAGGAGGCTCAGTGGATCTTGCTATTTTTTCCCTACACCTAGCTGGTGTTTCTTCTATTTTAGGGGCTGTTAATTTTATTACAACTATTATTAATATACGTTGACGAGGTATACAATTCGAGCGTTTACCTCTTTTTGTATGATCTGTAAAAATTACAGCAATTCTTTTATTGTTGTCTCTTCCAGTTTTAGCTGGGGCTATTACAATGCTATTAACTGATCGAAACTTTAATACTGCATTTTTTGATCCTGCTGGGGGCGGGGACCCAATCTTATATCAACATTTATTTTGGTTTTTTGGACATCCAGAAGTGTATATTTTAATTTTACCTGGATTTGGAATGATTTCTCATATTGTTAGACATTATTCAGCTAAGAAAGAAACTTTTGGAACATTAGGAATAATTTATGCTATGCTGGCTATTGGTGTACTAGGCTTTATTGTTTGAGCTCATCATATATTTACAGTTGGGATGGATGTAGATACACGTGCTTATTTTACAGCTGCTACTATAATTATTGCCGTACCCACAGGAATTAAAGTATTTAGTTGACTGGCGACAATTCACGGAGCTAAAATTAAATATGAAACACCTATATTGTGGGCTTTAGGTTTTATTTTTTTGTTTACTGTTGGGGGTTTAACTGGAATTGTATTATCTAATTCTTCTTTAGATATTATACTCCATGATACATACTATGTAGTTGCTCATTTTCATTATGTCCTGTCAATAGGGGCAGTTTTCGCATTGTTTGGAGCTTTTAATTATTGATTTCCTTTATTAAGCGGTGTAACGTTGCATTCTCGTTGAACTAAGGCACATTTTTATATCATATTTATTGGGGTAAATGTAACATTTTTTCCTCAGCACTTTTTAGGTCTGAGGGGTATGCCTCGGCGATATTCGGATTACCCTGATTGTTATACTAAGTGAAATGTTATTTCTTCTATTGGATCAATAATCTCTTTTGTGGCTGTATTATACTTTATAGTAATTGTATGAGAAGCTTTAGTTTCTCAGCGAAGAGTTGTTTGAAGTACACACTTAAGAACTGCTTTAGAGTGGGATAATATTTTACCTGCAGATTTTCATAATGCTCCAGAAACTGGAGCATTGGTTGCTTAAATTATTTTTTAATTATATAGGATATGGGTCTATGAGGACAATTAGGGTTCCAAGATGCAGCAGCTCCTCTAATAGAAGAATTAATTTTTTTTCACGATCATGCTATAATGATTTTAGTAATGATTATTAGCTTAGTAGGATACGCAGCTCTTTCTTTGATGCTTAATAACTATACGTGTCGATCTTTAGTAGAAGGACAAGAAATTGAAACTATTTGAACAATTATTCCTGCTGTTATTTTAGTCTTTTTAGCTCTTCCTTCTTTACGTTTATTATATCTTCTAGATGAAGTTGGTAATTGTAGTTTAAGAGTAAAAACCATTGGACATCAATGATACTGAAGCTATGAATACTCAGATTTTCCTAGAATTGAGTTTGACTCCTATATAATCCCAACTAATGAGTTGGAACCAGGAGATTTTCGGTTGCTGGAGGTGGACCACCGAATGGTGTTACCAACTCAAACAGATATTCGAGTTTTAGTTACTTCAGCAGACGTAATTCACTCATGAACTGTGCCTTCATTAGGGGTAAAAGTTGATGCTGTTCCTGGACGATTAAATCAATTAGGATTTTTTATTAAATACCCAGGGGTGTTTTATGGTCAATGTTCTGAGATTTGTGGAGCAAACCACTCTTTTATGCCTATTGTTGTAGAAGCCATTCCCTTAAAAAACTTTATGGAATGGGTTGTTAGAATTTCTGAATAAGAAGTTAGTTAAAATATAATATAGGGTTGTCAGCCCTAAGTTACTAATAAAATTTAGTACTTTTTATATGCCACAATTATCACCATTAAATTGAATCCTTTTATTTCTTTTATTTTGATCTGCTGTTTTGTCTATGTCTATTTTGCTGTGATGATCTAAGAAAATTTTCTTTGAGGGAAGTACTTCTTCTTCTAAAACCTTAAAAGAAAATAAATGAAATTGGTAATAAGAATGCTTGTTGATATTTTCTCTTCATTTGATGACAATAATCAGGTTTTTATGTCTTTATACATTTTAATGTGGCTATTTTCTCTAGTTACAATTGTGCTATTTAGTTCTTCTTATTGAGTAATATCCCCACGCTGAACGAGATTAGTGTGGATTTTCAAGGAGACTGGTTCATCCCAGGTTTTTCGTTCTTATGGAATTAATATAGGAGGATTTATTAATATTATTTCAGCACTCTTTCTTTTTTTGATTGTAATAAACCTAAGAGGACTAATTCCTTATGTATTTAGAGCAACTAGACATCTAGCTATTTCTTTATCATTAGGAATACCGCTATGACTCTCTTTAATTATTTCTGCGATCTTTTTTAACCCTAGCTCAGTAGTAGCTGGCCTTCTTCCAATAGGAGCTCCAGCACCTTTGAACCCATTTCTGGTTATTATTGAGACTGTTAGGATTCTTGTGCGACCTATTACTTTGTCAGTCCGATTAACTGCTAATATAAGGGCTGGTCATATTGTTTTAACTCTTATCGGAAATTACCTTACGGCTAGTTTCTTTATATCATCAGTTTTTTCTATAGCTTTACTTCTGTGTATTCAGGTTTTCTATACAATTTTTGAATTTGGTATTAGATTAATTCAAGCTTATATTTTTTGTTTATTAATTACTCTTTATTCAGATGAACACCCTCATTAATAAAGGTAATATGAACTTTATTTTTTAGTTATAGTAGTTGTAAAAGAATTTATTATTCATTTTTGGGGTATGAACCCAACAGCTTAAAGTTTAGCTTATTTTACAATTTGTTGAGGAGAATTAACTCCGTTAATAGATCTACAGTCTACCGCTTTTATCCTCAGCCATCAAACAAACACACTAGGATACTCTCCTTCCTTGATTTTGCAGGTCAATGTTTTCTATAAACTATAGTGCGCAAGGTTTAAAGATATTTCTTTATTTTAAGCTTTGAAGGCTTATAGTTTTATTAACTTAAAACCTTACCAGGAGGATATGGTCCTCTCCTAAGAAATCAAAATTCTTTGTGCCCCAACACCGCTTTGTAACTTTTTATCTCTTTTAAATTATATTTAACCCTTCTGCTTGGAAGGCAGATGTACTTTCCATACTCAAGAGATATTTCTAATAAATAATTTTATTCCTTTAGAATGAAAATCTAACGTGCCAACTTACACCATAGAAACTTTCGTATTTATTGAAAATATATCTGGCTACTATACTTTTACATGGTAAATGGATACCATATTATGGATTTTATATAGATTAAAGCTTGGCTCTGACTTTAAACATAATAAAGAACTAAAGAATACACATGGTTTTTATAGAATGAGGCGAGGAGAAGAAAAAACATATAAAATTAAAAAAATTAACTTCTGTATTTTCTTCCTGGTATTATAGAGTTAGATGATACTTTGAAATGTCCCGCTAACACCAGTGCTGAATGTTAAGAAAAGAGCGGAAGCTTGGATTAATTTAGTTCAGAAAATCTGGTTAACTTGGTGCCAGCATCCGCGGTTAAACCAAGAAGATTAAGTTATGTATTTTCGGTGAAAAGATAGTTAAGCAAGATAAGAAGTTTTTTAAATTGTTATTGAGAAGTAAAATTCGCAAATAACCTAGAAACTTAGTCAAAACTAAAAAACTGAAGCTATGACACCCTAGAGGGAAACTGGGATTAGATACCCCACTATTCTTGGATGTAAAAAGATATAAATTTACCAGAGTACTATGGATTGATAACATTTAAAACTCAAAGAGCTTGGCGGTGTTTTAGACTCTTTAGGGGAACCTGTCTCATAATCGACAATCCGCGTTGAACCTGACCTTTATTTGTATAACAGTTTGTATACCGTCGTCGTCAGGTAACTTTTTAGAAAAGAGAAGTTAGCAATTGAGTTCATAATAAACTCTTACGTCAGATCAAGGTGCAGCTAACATAAGGGGGAGGATGGGTTACAATTATAAAAATTATAAATACGAAATAACAGCTTTAAACAGCAGTCATGAAGGAGGACTTAAAAGTAAAATAAAATAGATAAATATATTGAATTGAGCTCTGAAACGTGCACACATCGCCCGTCGCTCTCGTTGAAAAACGAGATAAGTCGTAACATAGCAGGGGTAATGGAAATTGCCCCTAAATTAAAAACATAGTATAATATTAATACATTTCACTTACACTGAAAATATACTTAAATATAAGTTGTTTTTACACATAATCTAAAATAATTATAAAAACATCCTAATTAACTAAAAACATTAATAAATTTAGTAAAGGTGAAAGAAACTTATTTTTATAATAAAAGTACTGAGAAGGAACAAATTAAATTAATTAATAAAAAGATTAAATTTCTGTACCTTTTGCATCATGGTTTAACTAGATTTAAATTTTCTAGGAAAGTTCTCGAAATCTAATGGGCTATTTTTGGTCAGCATTATTAGGTGCTTAAAAAGTAATTGTAGCAAAAATTTTTTTAGAACTAAAAATAGAAATGAAATTTTATCCGTATTAGATGATAGCTAGTTCTTTTTTAAAAGTATAGAAGTACTGCAAATTTCTTATGTTTATAGAACACATATCTCTAACATAAATGGAAATTTAGTGAGGCCTTTGAGGATAAGCTCAAGGGCGTACAAAACTGTATTTAATGTTAAGTAGTTAAATTTAGGCTTGAAAATAGCCATAATGTGCGATTTTGTTATAATTTCATTACTTATATTTACATAAAATTAATTTACTTTTAGTTTAGAAAAGAAAGTTTTTTAATATAAAATAAACTAAACACATGCTAAAATGAGTATTAATTAAATTATATATTTTATTAAAATAAAATTATAAACTAAGTAAAATATTTTTATTGCAAATTGATGAAAGGAACTCGGCAAAACTTAATTCCGCCTGTTTATCAAAAACATGGCTCCATGTTATTGTTTTATATGGAGTCTGACCTGCTCGGTGAATATATTTTTAACAGCCGCGGTACTCTGACCGTGCAAAGGTAGCATAATCATTTGCCTTATAATTGAAGGCTAGTATGAATGGTTTGACGAGAATTAAGCTGTCTCTTCTCAATTAAATATAATTTTATTAACAGGTGAAGAAGCCTGTGTGTTATTGAAAGACAAGAAGACCCTATCGAGCTTTAAGGAATTCAATAGATTTATTATATATTTATATAAATATAAAACTATTGAAAACTTTGGTTGGGGCGACTGAGGAACAAAAAAAGCTTCCTTTATATCTTTAGAACCTACAAGTATTGATCCAATAAATTTGATTAAAGGAATTAGTTACCGTAGGGATAACAGCATAATCTTCTTTGAGAGTTCTTATCGAAAAGGAGGTTTGTGACCTCGATGTTGGACCAGAATACCCAGAAGATGTAGCCGTCTTCAATGGTTGGTCTGTTCGACCATTAAAATTCTACGTGATCTGAGTTCAGACCGGCGTGAGCCAGGTCAGTTTCTATCTTCAATTTTTATAGTAACCTTAGTACGAAAGGACCAGGCTATTACAAGAACAAGTTGTTGATTTATGATCAAATATAAAAAATGATTTATTGTATAGTTTATATCAAATTAGCAAAGACTAATGCAATTGACTTAGGATCAATAGACATAGGTGAAATCCCTTTATTTGATAAAATAAAGATGGCAGAGAAAGTGCATTAGGTTTAAGCCCTAAATATGAAGATTAAATTTCTTCTCTTTATAATGTATATATGCGTAATTTCATGTTTGTGTACCTATATTTGCGTTTTATTGGCTGTCGCTTTTTTTACTCTTTTAGAACGAAAAGGACTAAGATATATACAGTTGCGAAAAGGGCCTAATAAAGTTGGAATTATAGGACTTCCTCAGCCAATTGCAGATGCAGCTAAGCTTTTAACAAAAGAAATTGCTAAACCTACAATAGCTAACTATTCTCCCTACTTTCTAGCTCCTATTTTTAGTTTTATTTTGGCTTTGTTATTGTGGCAATTATATCCTAGCTTATATTCTTTAGGTTACTTTAAATGGGGCATTCTTTTTTTTCTTTGTGTTTCTGGTATAAATGTCTATGGGACCTTATTAGCAGGATGGGCAAGAAACTCCAAATATGCCTTGCTTGGCAGGCTTCGTGCTATTGCACAGACAATTTCATATGAAATTAGAATAGCTTTAATTTTACTTTTTCCTCTTTTTTTAGTGGGTACTTTTAGTTTTATTGAGGTAAAAGAATCTCAAGAAATAATTTGACTTAGATTTTTAATAATTCCAGTATCTCTAATTTGATTTGTGACTTGTGTTGCTGAAACTAATCGAGCTCCATTTGATTTTGCTGAGGGGGAGTCGGAGCTGGTTTCAGGTTTTAATATTGAGTATGGCTCAGCAGGTTTCGCCTTAATTTTTTTGGCAGAATATGCAAATATTTTAGTAATAAGCCTCTTTTCCGCCCTTCTTTTCTTTGGAGGAAGATCAGTTTTTATTATAGATAGTGATATTATATTTATAGTAAAAGTTTTATTTTTTGCCTTTTTATTTATTTGAGTTCGTGGTAGCTATCCACGATTTCGATATGATTTACTAATAGGGCTAACCTGAAAGGGCTTTCTTCCAGCCTCTCTTTCTTGTTTATTAATAATTGCAATGCTAACTTCTTGTGTTTATTATTAACTGCCTTCGAAAATGTAGTTTAATTAAAATATTAGCATTGGAAGCTAAAGATTAGGTAACAACCCTACATTTCGAAATGACTACATTAATTATTTTTAGTATGGCCTTCTCTAGGTTTCTACTTTTACCATTTATGTCACAACCACTGAGATTAGGATTAGTTGTTATAATTTCAACTTTATTTATATGTATTTCTAGCGCAATTACTTTATCATCTTGGTATGGCTATATTCTTTTTCTTATTTATGTAGGAGGTCTTTTGGTTATATTTGCTTATGTTGCTGCTTTATCCCCTAATGTTCTATTTGGTAGTGGAGCGCCTATAATTCTTTTTACTTTTTGTTTCTTAGGTTTTTTAATCATATTATTTAATACAAATCTTGTAGATCTCCCATCTTTAAGCTACAGAAGAGAGGTTAGAAAATTTAGATTTCTGAAGATTTATGGATCTGAAATAGTATCTCCACAAATAATTTCTATTCTTATTGGTCTTGCTTTAATTCTTTTAATCAATTTAATCGTAGTAGTTAAGATTTGTTACTATACACACACTTCATTACGCCCTTTTAGAAGATAACCATATATGCGAAGACCTATCCGAAAGGTTCACCCAGTTTTGAAAGTTGTAAATGGAGCTTTTGTAGACCTCCCGGCTCCATCTAACCTCTCAGTTTGATGAAACTTTGGTTCTCTTCTGGGCCTATGTTTAGTTATTCAAATTGCTACTGGATTGTTTCTTGCTATACATTATACAGCTCATGTAGATTTAGCATTTAGTTCTGTTGTTCATATTAGTCGAGATGTTACATATGGTTGATTACTTCGAGCATTACACGCTAATGGAGCTTCTTGATTTTTTATTTGTCTATATTTCCATATTGCCCGCGGTATATATTATGGCTCTTATTTATATCTCCACGTATGAAATATTGGAGTAATTCTTTTATTTTTAATTATAGGAACGGCTTTTTTAGGGTATGTTCTTCCGTGAGGGCAAATATCCTTTTGAGGTGCAACTGTAATTACTAACTTGCTTTCAGCAGTCCCTTATATCGGAAAAATGTTAGTAGAATGGGTTTGAGGTGGATTTGCAGTAGATAATGCTACTTTAACTCGATTTTTTGCCCTACACTTTCTCCTACCATTTGCAGTAGCCGGATTAGCAATCTTACACATATTGTTTTTACATGAAACCGGATCTAATAATCCTTTAGGCTTGAATAGAGATGGTGAAAAAGTTCCATTTCATTCATACTACACATTTAAGGACTTAGTAGGGTTTCTTGTAGTTATGGCCTTATTAGCTATACTAGCTTTATTTTCACCTCAGTTATTGACAGACCCTGAAAATTTTATTCCCGCAAATCCTTTAGTCACGCCAGTTCACATTCAACCTGAATGATATTTCCTTTTTGCTTATGCTATCCTTCGGTCTATTCCTAATAAATTAGGAGGAGTTTTAGGACTAGCAGGATCTGTGGCTATTTTATTTATTTTACCTTTTACTCATCAAGGTAAATTCCGATCTTCTGCATTTTACCCGCTAAATCAAATTCTCTTTTGAACATATATTGGAATTTTTTTTATTTTGACTTGAATTGGAAGTTGTCCAGTAGAAGCTCCCTATGAACAAATTGGTCAAATTTTTACAGCACTGTATTTTATATATTTTATTATTAATCCTTTAATTCAAAAACTATGGGACAATATTTTAGACTATTAAAACTTATAGTTATTTCCTGGGGACAGTTTGTCTTGAAAACAAACTTTAAGTGTTCGATTCACTTGATAACTTTAAGCAATAAGAACATTAGTATTCACTTTCGGCTTACAAGACCGACGCTCTATGTTAAGCTATTATTGCGCATATGACATGAGTACATTTTATCTAACATTATTAAGTATATTTGGTATTTTAATAGGATTCCTAACTTTATCTCTTCAATATAAGCATCTTTTGAGGATTCTTTTAAGTCTTGAAGCTATCACTATAAGCCTATTTATTATAATATTTTCAATATCCAATAATGTAATGTTAAGGGGACAAACTTCTTTAATTCTTATTACAATAGGCGCATGTGAAGCAAGATTGGGTTTAGCAATTTTAGTTGCAATTATTCGTAGTGAGGGCAATGATTACGTCTCAAGATTTTCTACCTATAACTGTTAGGATTAATTTTAATAAGTCTCTCGTTTATGCTTTTACCTAAAAAATCTTCTTGGTACCTTAAAATATGATCTCTTGCTTTGGGTAGTGTGATTTCTTTATTTCACTTATTTACACCATTTTTTTCTTATGAGAGAATCAATTTAATAATGACTTGTGACTCTCTTTCAAACGTCTTAATTTCTTTAACTTTATGAATTTCTTTAATAATAATATTAGCGAGTCAAAATAGTGTTAAAGCACATAATAACAATCACTTACTTTTTTCCACTTTTCTTCTCTTGTTAAATCTCATTTTAGTTATCACTTTTTTGGCCTCAAGAAGTCTTATATTTTATTTTATATTTGAAGCCTCTTTAATTCCTACTCTACTTTTAATTTTAGGCTGAGGGTATCAACCAGAACGACTCCAAGCAGGAATGTATATAATAATTTATACAGTTGCGGCTTCTTTACCTTTACTACTGACCATTTTGTGGGCATCTCAAGAACTATTTACTAGTAAAATACTTTTAGGTAATCTTCTACGAACCTCAGTCATTGACCCAATAAATATTTGAACTTGAAATATTTTAGTAATTTTAATTTTTAGGGCCTTTCTTGTAAAACTTCCAATGTTTATAGTACACTTGTGACTTCCCAAAGCCCATGTAGAAGCCCCAGTTGCAGGATCAATAGTTTTAGCAGCCATTCTCTTAAAGTTAGGAGGTTACGGTATTCTCCGATTTTATCAGTACCTTAATTTCTTTCAACTAGAAAATCTAACTATTATTTTCTCCTTAGCAATTTGAGGAGGCGTGCTAACAAGAATTATTTGCTTCCGTCAAATTGACCTAAAATCTTTAATTGCCTATTCTTCTATTGGTCATATGTCATTAATACTTGCCGGAGTCTTTTCTAATTCTTCATGAGGATGGGCTGGAGCCTTAGTATTAATATTATCACATGGGTTTTGTTCTTCTGCTCTATTTGCTTTAGCTAATTATACCTATGAAAAATCTCACACACGAAGCCTGTTTTTAAGTAAAGGCATATTAATGTTTCTTCCTATGTTAAGTATGTGGTGGTTTTTTTTCTGTATTATAAACATAGCCGCCCCGCCGAGCGTAAATTTACTAGGAGAAATTTTAATTTTTCCTTCAGTTATTTTTAGATCTACGTACTACTTTATTCCACTAGGCTTAATAAGTTTTTTAGCCGCTCTATATAGTATATATCTATTCACTTCTATCCAACACGGAGGAAGACCAAAATTTATAAAACCATTTAATCAATTTAAGTCTTCAGGTTTCTTATTACTATTTCTACACTGAATCCCTGGAAACCTCTTAATTTTAAAAAGGGAATTAGTGTTTATGTGAATTTAAAGTCAAGTTAGTTTAAAAAAAACATCAGCTTGTGGATTTGAAAATAAAAATTTATTTTTACTTGACCATGTTTATAAAATTAAAATCTTCCTCTATTAGTTCCTTATTTCTCCTCACTTACAGTGCTTTTTTACTTCCTATTACTATGTTATTCATCTTTAAAGAAATAATAATTATTATGGAGTGAAGAATTATTCAAGTCAGGTCATGTATAATAACTATAATTTTTATCTTAGACCCTATTAGACTTAGATTTAGTAATGTAGTTTGTTTAATTTCAGGCTGTGTTATATTATTTTCTTCTAGGTATATATCACACGACCCATTTCTTAAACGATTTACATGACTAGTAATACTTTTTGTTCTATCTATAAACCTTTTAGTATTTATTCCGAGGCTACCTGCTTTGTTACTAGGATGAGACGGCCTTGGTATTGTCTCTTTTGTGCTCGTTATTTATTATCAAAATATAAAATCACTAGGTGCCGGGATACTAACAGTCCTGGCAAATCGAATTGGAGATGTAATAATCTTAATTTCTATTGGCCTTTTAGTTCTACAGGGACACTGAATAATTATTTCTATTTGGGATTTTTATTTGAGTGCTTGAGTAGCCCTTACAATTACCTTAGCCGCTATAACAAAAAGAGCTCAAATTCCATTTTCAAGCTGACTTCCTGCTGCTATAGCAGCTCCAACTCCTGTCTCGGCTCTTGTTCACTCCTCAACTCTAGTTACTGCTGGTGTATTTCTTATTATTCGATTTTTCCCTTTTCTAAAATCAATCAATGGTTTTCAAACTCTTCTATTATTTATTTCTGTTTTAACTTTATTGATAGCCGGTATTGGAGCAAATTACGAAAATGACTTAAAAAAAGTAATTGCCCTATCAACACTAAGTCAACTAGGTGTAATAATAATGAGATTAGGTATAAGAATGCCTTATTTAGCCTTATTCCATTTATACACTCATGCTCTTTTTAAAGCCCTTTTATTTCTGTGTGCAGGAATGATTATTCACAATAGATCAAATACACAAGATATTCGACACATAGGACTTTTATTTTCCCAAGCACCTCTTACAGTAGGTTGTATAAATGTGGCAAACTTAGCTTTATGTGGAGCCCCATTCCTTAGAGGATTTTATTCTAAAGACCTTATTCTAGAGTTTTCTCTAAGTAGCCCTACTAATTTATTAATAGTTATATTAATCTTTCTTGCAACAGGAATAACAGCGGCCTATTCTCTTCGCCTTTCTTTCTGTTCTCTATGAAGTCCAATAAAAAATATACCTTTCCATAGTAAACAAGAAGCAGACCCATATGTTAATTGGGCAACTACTATTCTAACATTAGCAGCTATTGGAGCAGGGCTATATTTTCAAAATATCTTTCTTAGATTTTCTCCGACTCCATTCATTCTTCCATTCCTCCACAAAATGCTAACTATATCAGTTATTTTACTAGGCTTATTTACGGCCTTTATTTTATGAGACCCAAACTTCGCGCCAACCAAAATAAACAAAATTAAATTCTTTTTCTCCACAATATGGTTCTTAGCTCCTATTTCAGCCCAACCAATAACTAAGTTTTCAATAATACTAGGTACTAATATAATAAAATCGATCGATATAGGTTGATTAGAAATTATAGGAGGCCAAGGATCAGCTTTAGTGACTAGTAATATATCAGCTTCTAATCAGAAACTACAAATTAAAACCTTCAATTTCTTTATTACCCTTATATTATTTTCATTAATTCTTTTTACTCAAATCTAACTTGAGCTTAGATAGCT